TCGTCAAAAAATTCCTTTATTTATTTTGTCTTTATTTTTGAATTTTTCTAATCTATGGATAAAATTAATTATGATAAAGCCAATATTATAAAGACAATAAAACCCTATTGTTACGTTTTCATATCAAAGTGAAATAGAGTATTTAGTTCTTTTTTCTTTTAATCGATGCCTATTGGTGTTCCAAAAGTACCTTTCCGAATTCCTGGAGAGGAAGATGCATCTTGGGTTGACGTATAGTGCGACTTGTCAGAAATATTGGGTCATATGGGATTTCCCCGTTCTCTTCCCCGATCGAGATATCCTCTGTTTCGCCCAAGAAATAAAAATGGAATCATCAAAAAATTGGAGCGTGAAGTGCATGCAATTAGATCCATTGTTTGTGGGGATTCATAGTACTATTATCAATTAGAATAATTTATGGTTGGCTTTGGTTGGACTAAAAAAATGAAATATCCAGGCTCTGTTTATAAAAAACCCAATTGGTAATATATCTACGATTACTGCGCGTATGAAAAAGGATTCCTCTTTGTTATTTGTAAAGATATCCTATTTGTGAAGCGAGGGAATCTCAAACTAAATACTTGGTGAAAGATTTGAAATTAATTGAAAAAAGTCATAAAAAAGAAATGGTGATCAGAAGATTTGTCCTATATGTGCAAATCAATATCGGGCAGATCTTTACCCGGAGTAGAGCAGAAACCTAAAAAGATGAAAGAGACCCATTCATGAACAAGAAAATACCATCGTGGTTTGGATTGAATCTTGATGAAATAATACATCAATGAGAAGTTAATTCGATTAATTTAGTGACTTTTTTCTATTCTAAGTAAGAAAAAAAAAGTCCAAAATGCGTCTTTATTGAAAAATCGAAGAAAAAGTCCTTTCGTTAGAAGTTAGAAAAAACCTGCTATCAAAAAAAAAGAATAGGCAAAAATAAACAGGACTGGAATCTAGACATTGATTCTTTTTTTTTTTCGCAATCTTCTTTGAACCGTATGCATCAAAAGGTGCACGTACGGTTCTTAAGGGATACAATTTTACCCTAATCAACCGACTTTATCGAGAAAGATTTCTCTTTTTAGGCCAAGACGTTAATAGCGAGATCTCGAATCAACTTATTGGTCTTATGGTATATCTCAGTATCGAAGATGATACTAAGGATCTGTATTTGTTTATAAACTCTCCTGGCGGATGGGTAATAGCCGGATTAGCGATTTATGATACTATGCAATTTGTGCGACCAGAAGTCCATACAGTATGCATGGGCTTAGCCGCGTCAATGGGATCCTTTCTCCTAGCTACAGGAGAACTTACCAAACGTCTAGCATTCCCTCACGCTTGGCGCCAATGAGGTTTTTTTTATTTGAGAGAAAAAAGAGAACTATGCCTTCGCCATATGAATATTAAGTAATAATAAAGTAATAATAGCATGGCACTTCGAATTCGATATGAAAAATTTTTGTATTGTCTTTTTTCCAAAAGATTCAATTATGTATCGAGAGAGTAGTATGAGATAACAGGGATTTCCGATTTTCAATTATCTATCGGAAGTCGAATCCAGCGTCACAAACTTTTTTGTTTTCACACCGAAGGGCTCTTAAACAATATTTTTGTTATAAAAAAGAGCGCGAAAAAATATTTTTTGGATAAAAAAAAGAAACTTTGGGATTGCTCAATCAAAGATATAAAAAATAATCCATTTTAAAATAGAAAGCAACGGAGCCATCATAGTATTTTTTATAGCATTTTTGAACTCCTACGAAAGGAAGGGTGGCAATTTGATCATTTACCCATCCGGGGCTGATAAATTCTATTTTTATCTTTCTTCAATCTTCAATGGAGGGTAAAAGGGTCAATTTTATTCTAGAGCCGTATGCAATGCACAAAAGATGATGCCCGTACGGTTATATAATTCTATCTTTTTTCCTATTATTCTTTATCTTTCTTTTCTGTTCGTTTCATCACACCAGATAGAAAACCCTTGTATCATCAGGGTAATGATCCATCAACCTGCTGCTTCTTTTTATGAGGCGCAAACGGGAGAATTTATCCTGGAAGCGGAAGAGCTGCTGAAAATACGCGAAACCATCACAAGGGTTTATGCACAAAGGACGGGCAAACCATTATGGGTTGTATCTGAAGACTTGGAAAGAGACGTTTTTATGTCAGCAACAGAAGCCCAAGCTTATGGAATTATTGATCTTGTAGCAGTTGAATGAAAAAAAGATAGATTTTGTTCAAATCCATGATTTTAGATTTTATCTCCGAGTTTACTATTAAATAGAAAAAATTCATAATCATCGGGTTAGGATCAATCTAAACCAGCCCATTATGTATATGATTCAACATGCCAACTATTAAACAACTTATTAGAAATACAAGACAGCCAATTCGAAATGTCACGAAATCCCCCGCTCTTGGGGGATGTCCTCAGCGTCGAGGAACATGTACTAGGGTGTATGTGCGACTCGTTTAGATCATAAGCTGGCACAAAAAAAGAAAGAAAAACGCTTTCCAGTATGAATAATCAGTACCTATGAATAGGATAGAATAGAAGAAGGAACGCCCTTCGCTATCTAAAAATAAGCAAATTGATCGCTTATATTGTGTATTAAAGTTTATGGTTTCCATTGGTGCAAATCTAATCACCTGAATTTAAGATGATAAGCAATTCTCCATTGGTAGCAAATGGTTATCCATTAAGCGGAAGAAATCTTATTTAATTTAAATGAAAAAAAAACATAAAAATGAAGTTCCCACTCGGTCAAGAACGGACTACAAGGGTCAGCTACCCAGCTAACTTTCATAATTAAATACCGTTACTGTATAGGCGGGTCTGATTTTGAAAGACCTATTACTGGATAATTCAGGGGTAGAGCCAAAGAGTGTGGTGTGAACCATACAAGTTCTCAATAACATTGATTAAATGAAGTTAAAGGCTCCGGTGTATAGAGAAGACCTCACCGTTTAAGAAGTAACCATAGAAACGATGGAACCCACTATTTCTTTAATCCATTTAATTTATATTTATTTTTTTATTGACTCTATTTTTTTTGACACCTAGCAAAAGAAAATTTATTATTTCTTTCGTATTTCGCAGTAAAATACCTACAAAAAAAGAACAAATCGTGGTTGGGAAGGTTATAGTAGCCAAAGCCATTGGAATCTTTTTTTTATACATTGGAAAAATTCGTTTGATTATTAATAGACCAGGAAAGGGGAAAAGAATAACTGAAAGAAAGGAAATCAATTAGTTATTTATCAAAGTATTATTTATTAAATGACCAGAATTAAACGCGGATATATAGCTCGTAGACGTAGAACAAAAATTCGTTTATTTGCATCAAGCTTTCGAGGGGCTCATTCAAGACTTACTCGAACTATTACTCAACAGAAAATAAGAGCTTTAGTTTCGTCTCATCGAGATAGGGATAAGCAAAAAATAAATTTTCGTCGTTTGTGGATCACTCGGATAAACGCAGTAATTCGAGAAACGCTAGTATCCTATAGTTATAGTAAATTAATACATGATCTATACAAGAGACAGTTGCTTCTTAATCGTAAAATACTAGCACAAATAGCTATATCAAATAGGAATTGTCTTTATCTGATTTCCAACGAAATAAGAAGAAAAGAAGTAGATTGGAAAGAATACACCGGAAAAATTTAAACAAGGTTCCCGGGAGAATGAACTCCGGGAAGGAATGAAGTCGAAATTACTATGAGAAAATATGTTTGTTAAAGTAGTCAAAACGAATGAACACGTTCAACAAAAAAAATATTTTTTTTCCGATTCGGCTTTTTTTCTTACAACACGCGATAATAAAATATGGATTCTCATATTTGTCGAACAAAATACCAATCCGGGTTTGAGTTCGGATTGTAATTCTGATTCAAGTGAACAAAGAAAAAGCCTATTTATTTCTGATTCTAAGACTAGTAGTTCTAGCGGTCGACTCGGTTCTTTCAAATTGTTTATCATTATTGAGAAAGGGTAACAAAGATAAAATACGAGCTTGTTTTATAGCAATAGTAATTAATCGTTGCTGTTTCAAGGTCAATCTATTCACTCGCCTAGAAAATATTTTTCCTTGTTCACTAATAAATCGACTAATTAAACTCATGTTTCTATAATCAATTCGATCCCCCGATTCAATCGGGGGCAAACGCCTACGAAAAGATCGCTTGGACTTAAGAAAGGGTCGCTTGGATTTATCCATGGTTTCTTTAGTTTATTTATTATTTTATTATTCCGAAAATCCTATTTCTGAATTGTCATTTTAACCCAAAATGGGATGATTCAAATATGAATATGTTCTATATAACGTGATTTTACCCCTGTCCTTGAAAGGCTCGGTTCGATCTATTTCTTTATTTCCCCATGAATCATATGTTTGTAACAATAGGGGCAGAATTTTATCAATTCTAATCGATTAGGGGTATTGTGCCGGTTCTTTTGAGTAATATATCTGGAAATGCCCGTTGATGCCTTCTTAACACCATTTCGAATACAACCGGTACATTCCAAAATCACCGTTCCTCGTGCATCTTTCCTCTTGGCCATGAACCTCCTTTTTATTTTTGATTTATTTAACTCTTCCTTTTTTTTTGATTCGAAACGAAGAAAAAGGAAAGAAGGAAAAAAGAGAAGTTACTAACTTGAAATCCAATACTAAAAGATAAAAATAAATTCAATTTAAGTAATAATAAATCAAAGTAAAGCTGTAGTAAAAAAGAAGTAAGACTATGATTTTGAAACTATATTTCAATCCCAAGCACGGTATTGCAGTTAAAGATCGTGTATTCTTATACTAGACCCGCATTTTCTACTCTACCCCACCCCCGGTCCTCTATTAATTTAGTTAATTCGAACCTAAACCCGAGTCTCGCAGACGTTGAATACACATTTATTCTTTCTCTTTCGTCCCTTATTCTAAAAATAAGAAATAAAGGGAAAAAAGAGAAAAAGGGGAGGGGGAAGGATTAGTCACAGATATTTG